GTTTTCCTCTTGCGAAATAATTGAAATGAATGAATTTTTTACCATAAAAGAATTTTTCCCTCCTCTTTTGACAGATATGAATTTTATTGATCCGTAAGAATAATGCCAGAAATTTGAATGTAGTATACACAACAATCGGAATTTCTGGCATTATTTTGACTGAGTTTATCAATTAAGCAATTTTGAATTTGATTCGGATAGTAATTCAAAAGGATGGTACATTTTTACACTCACAAAAGCGAATAGTTTTTTAGTACGAAGATTCTGTTGATTTATTTCTAGATCTAATTAATTTTTCATTAACTTAGTATCACAGTATCCTATGATGTAAGACAGGGCAAATGTGCATCTGGTTGCTTGCATATAACATATATGGTACAGAATATATAGGAAATAATGTACCATCACCGAATTTTGAATCGTGGATACATATAGATCCTTAACATACTGAAACGGCTGCCATTATTGGTATCAAACCAATAGCGATTCATACAAGCTAAATCTTCGAATCGAAAATTCGGCCAAAGAAAGAACTTGAGTTTAATTAATTCATTTTTATCTCTATCAAGGTGTTTACTTTCATCCAAAAATTGACCCCAGCTTTTTATGTTGTTCTCCTTGCAAAATACTGGATTTCTATCCACACCATTCCTATTCTTTAAATTGAAATTTAAAGAATTGAGAATTCTCAATTCTCTACGCCGTCTAGACGATAAAATCATTTCAGGAACAAGCAAATCAAAATGATCCTTATCAACATCTTTTTGTTTTCCGTATCTTTGATTAGTTTGTTGCTTACTCTTATGAACTAATGAAATACCTATGGCTTGATACATAAGAAATTCTTCCAGATCTTTTATAGACGAAGTTAATAGGGGTTGGAATTTCATCAAACCAAATTCCGCCCAGCTAAACAGAGTAGACTCCTTCGAATAATGACTGACAATTCTGTCTACCGGCAGATCTCCCATTTTCAAATAGGCTAAAAGCCTTCGTTTACTTTGTAAACGCCCTTTTGTGTTACCCACCATCTGCATTAAGCTCAGCCGCTCGAGCATATCCTCCTCAACTAGCCGCTCGGTGTGGATGCTAAAACCCAAATACTTCTCTTGAAGGTCAACGAAATCTACTAGCCTCGGCGAGTCACTCTGGTATTGTGTTTTTTTTTTACGGAACCCTTTTTCATAATCTTCTCTAATAACTTCTTGGATGTCTTCGATGTCGATGTCTTCGATGTCGATGTCTTCGATGTTTTGACTAACATTTTCTTTTCCTTTAGTTGCTTTTCCTTTAGTTTCTTTTCCTTTAGTTGCTTTTCCTTTAGTTTCTTTTCCTTTAGTTGCTTTTCCTTTAGTTTCTTTTCCTTTAGTTGCTTTTCCTTGACTAACATTTTCTTTTCTTTGACTAACATTTTCTTTTCCTTGACTAACTTCTTCTTTTCCTTGACTAACTTCTTCTTTTCCTTGACTAACTTCTTCTTTTCCTTGACTAACTTCTTCTTCTTCTTCTTCTTCTTCTTCTTCTTCTTCTTCTTTTCCTTTGAAATTTAAAAGAAGTAACTTCATAGGTCTAAGCCACGGGTTCGTTTGATATGTCCTCTTACGTAGCATAAATTCTGGGAAGAACCAATCTTCCTGATTCGAATCTTCCTCATTCGAATTCGCTCTGGGTGCCTTTAAGATTTCTTCATTCATTCCCATCCAATTAAAAAAGCTTTTTTTGTCTTCTTTGAGTTCTGGATCTTCTTTGAGTTCTGGATCTTCTTTGAGTTCTGGATCCTTTTCGATTTCTGGATCCAAGAGCATTTTTGGAACGATATCATAAATAAGACCTCTATTCTCATTCTCAATTATTTCAGAATTCTCATTCTCAATTATTTCAGAATTCTCATTCTCAATTATTTCAGAATTCTCATTCTCAATTATTTCAGAATTCTTAGTCTCAATTATTTCAGAATTCTTAGTCTCAATTATTTGAGAATTCTTAGTCTCAATTATTTGAGAATTCTTAGTCTCAATCTTAGTATTTGTATTATGGTTAGGGTCGATCTTTTTCCCGGCCTCCAAATTGACTGGATATTTTTCTAAAAACTTCCAATCAAAGTCCATATATTTTCTTTCAGGTTTTTTCTTTCGCATTTTTTTCAGAGACATATAAACCTTGTCTAGATAATTGTCTAGAGAATTCTTGTCTAGATAAACCTTGTCTAGATAATCCTTGTAATAATCCTCGTAATAATTCGTTTCTAGATAAAGCCGGTCTAGAGAATCCTTGAAATAAACCTTGTCTAGAAAACTCTTGTCTAGATAATCCTGATAATCCTTGTGATAATCCTTGTCTACATAAGTATTGTCTAGATAATTGTGTAGATAAGTACTGTCTCGATAAACCTTGTCTAGAAACTTCTTGTCTAGTATACAATCCTTGAAATAAGTCTTGAAAACAATCTCCTCTGGTATATCAAATAAGTCGACCTCTTGGCTCTTATTTACTTGTAATGGCAATTTAGAAATAGAGGAGTCCTTCTTAGTTTCAGAAGAAATGTATTTATATGCTAAAAGATCATATTTATAGTTTTTCTTAAACTTAGTTTTTTGATTTCTTACTAATGAATATACTTCAGAATCATCTTGTTTTTTGGAATGAAGTAATGGGTCTTTTTCATATGAATCTCCTTTATTTAAATCGTTATTTTGAGGCGTATGGCGTCGGTTGACTTTATTTCGCCAGGCTTGTGCGCCTACTCGCTCCCAATGAACCTTAGATAAATTGTATTGAGACTGACCTCTTAACCAGTTTTTCCATGGATTCGTTCCAAAATTTCGAAGTTTCTTATGCTTTAATTCGGAATGGAATATTCCCTGTCTTTCAAAAGAATCCTTTATTGCAGTCTTAAGAAAAAAAGAGGTTCCGCGATATTGAAGAACAGATCTTAACTTATCACTAACTAGGGTTTGTGATAATTTGTAAAATACATATGCTTGTGACAGGGAAGATAAATTTGGCAAGGAAGCAAATTTCGGAACAATCTGTGACTTCCGCTTAGTTATATTTTTTATAGTCGAACTAAAGGTAATTCTTTTTTGATTTGTTTCAGTATTGGAAATGTCTTTCTCAAAAAATTTTTTTGTTAAATTGATTCTAGGAATCTTAATGATACATAGAAAGATATCTAGGTATATTTTGTATATTTTTTCAATGAAAATTTTTTGAAAATAATTCCATTTACTTATTAATCGAACATTTCTTCTTTTTACAATTTTCCAAATATTTTTTGGTGATTCTACATTATTATTTTGCTTTTTGTTGTTAGGACTATTATTTAGTCCTGGAGTTACTTTTTTTTTTTCTTTTGTAATTCTTTCTATTTGATTTTTGATTGTGCTTGTTCTATTAATCAGATTTTGTATTTTTTCTTCTGAATTTGTAGAAGCTGTAGATCGAATTTGACTAAATGATTCATTAATTATCTCATTGCTGATTATAGAATCTTTTTCTTTTTGAGTTTCACTCGATTCATCTACTCCTATCCCTTTCAATCTTGTATTTTTTTTGATTATTTTCAAAATTGTGCTTTTTAGAACTAGAACCCTTTCTTTAAGCCGTTTTATGCTTTCTTTAAGCCGTTTTATGCTTTCTTTTGCGTTTCCTAGAACTCTAACAAAATTTTGCTTTATTTTTGGGTTGAAAACGCGTCTTATAAGTCGAAAGGCGCTCCCTTCCAATTTTTCTGCTGCGAATCTTTGACTTTTTTTGCCTAGTTCTTTAAAAATGGGCCCCCAAAAAATGGAAAAGGAACGGTTGGTTCGGGTACCACCCCAAGGATAGTCAGCTAGTCCCCAGATAGACCTTATAAAAGCATAATCGTTGGTTATCCTTTGTCTATCATCCGCTGTGTGCCAAGGTTTCAACTCTAAAGGCCATAAAACTTTGACCTGAAGACCGTAGTCCCACCACTCCTCCGGAAAGTTCCTGATGGATATGACGCCTATAGCAAAACCGTCATCGTTGCATAAAAGATGAGTCTCGTTTTCCCAGTCCTTTCTATCCTCAGCCCACTCGGGCTGCTGCAAAAATAAGATACGACCAATATTTTTAGCTATTATCGCTAAAGGCAATGCAATATATTTTCTCAAATAGGAGTTAAAAATTAATACGATACCTCTTACTCCTAGCCCATAATAAAGCTCATTCCATGCATCTATTCCATCCATCCGGAACAGCTCTTCTTCAGGGTCTAGTTCGATTTTATCTTTTTTGATTCTTTTCAATTTTTTCCGTTCTTTCAATGCTTTGCTTTTTTTTTTGTCTATCTTCCTTTTTGTCTTCCTTTTTGTCTTCCTTTTTGTTTTTGTCTGTTCTTTCTTAGGTCCCTTAAGAGTGAAAAAGTCCCCTTTTTTGATTCCAAACCTATGCATCAAATTTTGCATTTTCAAAACAAGGGGTTTCACTACCCTAAAAGAACTAGACAGTGTACTTTTTAAGAAGCCCAAAAAAAGAGGGGAATGCGGAAACATTTCAATCTGTCTTACAACAACTCCGTTTTTACGCCTTAGGACGCTCGCAACACCTTTGATGTCATCCTGATGCCAAAATTGGTCGCGCACCGCTTTCAAGGAGGTCCTCCACACGTCCTTATTCTCGGTTTTCCACTCGATATTGGTGGTGAGGCTGCCAACGTGAACATGAGCAAGGCTTTTCTCAAAGTCAATACTATAAGGGTCTCCCCCACTCTTGATCAAATCCTTCATAACCTTCTCATTAATCTTTTTAGCAATCTCCGGATCAATGTTATTACTATCTTTAGAAAGATTTTTGATAAGTAAATTTTGAGTATCCTGATTCAAAATAATTTCATATTTGTATTGTGCTGATATAATATCAAAGCACTCATCATCTCCCCGCTGGGTCACAAAGGATTCGCCCAGGTCGTATATGACCTCGCGGAGTAATACGTATGACCAGCGAGGGACGCGTTGACGGATGTGCGCTCGTCCCGCACTTTCTCCCACTTTATAAGTCCTTAGTTGCTGTAGCTTTTTTAGTTTTCGCTGGTTCCAATCAATGCTTCCCCCCCCTTTTTCCCAAGGCTTAGAAAAAAATTTTGCCAAAGGATTATAATATAATTTTCCTTCTGCTCTTAGTTTTAGTGTTTTACTTTTGAGTATCGCGAAGATTCTCTCTTCATATTTTGGGGACTCGAAAATGAAACCTGGCAAAAGGGTCTCATGAATTTGATTTAGAGCAAGGATTTGCTTAAGTTGAGATTCTGTAGGTTCATCGTCGATTCTTTCACGAGATTCTGTAGTTCCATCGTCGATTCTTTCACGAGATTCTGTAGTTCCATCGTCGATTCTTTCACGAGATTCTGTAGGTTCAGCGTCGATTCTTTCACGAGATTCTGTAGGTTCATCGTCGATTCTTTCACGAGATTCTGTAGGTTCATCGTCGATTCTTTCACGAGATTTTGTAGTTCCATCGTCGATTCTTTCACGAGATTTTGTAATTCCATTTTTTTTTCTTCGACGAGATTGCATTGCGTTCTGGACTTTTTCACGAGATTGCATTTCATTCTTTTTTCTTCGACGAGATTGCATTTCATTCTTTTTTCTTCGACGAGATTGCATTGCATTCTTTTTTCTTCCACGAGATTTACGAGATTGAATTACATTGTAGACTTTTTCACGAAATTCACCCAATTGAAGAAGTGCCCTTTCGTCGCGTAGACGTGCTTCTTCGCGTAGACGTGCTTCTTCGCGTAGACGTGCTTCTTCGCGTAGACGTGCCTTTTCTTCCCTTTTCTTCTGTTCTTTGCTTTTCGGTGCCTTTTCTTCGCTTTTCTCCTTTTCTTCGCTTTTCTCCTTTTCTTCGCTTTTCTCCTTTTCTTCGCTTTTCTCCTTTTCTTCGCTTTTCTCCTTTTCTTCGCTTTTTTCCTTTTCTTCGCTTTTCTCCTTTTCTTCGGGATCCTCGATTACTTTGCTAAATTTTTTGATTCTTCCACGAGAGGGCCCATTCAACAAAGGATCATACCTTTTTGGTAGGCAGAGGCAGGTTTCGTTGATTTTCTCAATACAAACCCGAGTCCTTTTGTCGAGTATATCTAGAAAAAGAAATCCCGTGTCTAGAGCCTCAATTCTCTTTATAAACTCGTTATTTAAGTTGTTTTGTCTTTGTTTGTTCTTATCAAGCCAATCTTTGTCTAGTTTATCAAAGGAGAGTCTTTCTACTGTGGACGAAGATATCATCCCTTTCGTCAGTTCCTTAAAACTAGAAAAACTAGGAGGATCTGTAAAAGATATTCTTTTTTTTCCATCACTTCGGCATGTATCAAAAAAATATTGTGAAGCTTCCTTTCTTACAGCCCCAAAAAAGTGTTGATTGCTTATGTATCGTACTGGACGAGTCCATTGAAACTGAAAAAAATCGGACGCTAAAATGCTTTCCACCACTATGGGGTCTTTTTGATCTTTTTCTTCATCCAGATCCCTTCCCCAACGCTGGGGAGGAATTTCTTCGTTGAATAGCACTTTTTTTCGTGCAATCTCCTCTTTCTTTTCCTCTTTCTTTTCCTCGTCCTTTTCCTCGTCCTCGTCCTCCCAGTAAGTGTCAGCTTCTCGGCCTTGTCTGGCTAACCAATTTGGTTGCAGTTGTGGGGCTTGGACGCTTGTCAGTGGATGTGGAAAAATGAATAAAGGTATTCTGCCTAAATAGTAGGCACAGGTAACAAATAAGAAAATATTCACGAACCGACCCGTGTTTCTCCTCAAGTTTATTAACAGCAAGTACTGAATTTCTGACACAACCCACTGAAAGGTTCGCATAAGGAATTCAAATTCTTCCCCAAGGGACCTAAGAAGGTACTGATAAATCTTCTTTTTGTATTTAGTCAATTCTGACTTAATGTACTTATTCAATTCTGCCACACGGTACTGAAAGTGTGAAAAACGGACCTGAAATTTTGCCCCAAGGTACTTATAAATGTACTTATCCAATGCTGACACAAGTTCCTTCTTAGATCTACTCAAAAGATAGATCCGTATCCAGTCGAATAATCTTTTCGTCAATAAAAGGAAACAAATGTGACCAATTAACCAACCAACAAAACTACTTGTTACAAATAACATCTTGTTGTTGCATCGAAACATATAAACGTTGACTAATCTGGCTAACGTTGAATTTGGTAAAAGGATCTGGTTGGCTAATTGAAAAATGAAAGTATTCAGGAAAATGAGGAAATTGCTTCTGGTACTGGTAGTGATAGTATAGTCCCAATTGTCGGCTGCGAAATAAAGCAAAAGATACGGTAGAAATAGTACAGTTAGTATATGAGGTGTCCACAATAGTCGATGCAGAGGCCTATTATAGATCGACATGAACCTCACGAGCTGGCCCATAATCAAACCAGTTATTGCTGCTGCCTTCTGCTCGGGTTCTTCAACGAAAAGGAAGAGATAAGCGGGCCTTATGGAGAATGTAGTTAGAAATCCATAATAGAGTCCG